GTCCCTGTAGCTTATAAAAAGCATGACACTGAAGATGTCAAGATGGCTGCCAAACACACCCGGGGACAAAAGACTTAGTCCTAACCTTACTGTTGGTTGTTGCTAGATTTATACATGCGAGTATCCGCATTCCAGTGTAGACGCCCTGGGTACCCTAATCTTAGGTCGACAGGAGCAGGTATCAGGCACACACCCTCTCCCCCCGTAGCCCAAAACGCCTCGCAATTGCCACGCCCCCACGGGTATTCAGCAGTAATTAATATTAAGCAATGAGTGAAAACTTGACTTAGTCATAGCAATTTAGGGTCGGTAAATCCTGTGCCAGCAACCGCGGTCATACAGGAGACCCAAATTAACATTATAACGGCGTAAAGAGTGGTCACATGTTATCCAAGTAGCTAAGACTAAAAAGTATCTAAGCTGTCATAAGCCCATGATGCTCATAAGGCCTCCCCTTAAAGAAGATCTTAGAACAACGATTAATTGAATTCCACGAAAGCCAGGGCCCAAACTGGGATTAGATACCCCACTATGCCTGGCCCTAAATCTTGATGCTCGATCTTACCGGAGCATCCGCCCGAGAACTACGAGCGCAAACGCTTAAAACTCTAAGGACTTGGCGGTGTCCCAAACCCACCTAGAGGAGCCTGTTCTGTAATCGATGATCCACGATATACCTGACCATTCCTTGCCAAATCAGCCTATATACCGCCGTCGCCAGCCCACCCAGCATGAAGGCCCAACAGTGGACGCAATAGCCCAACCGCGCTAATAAGACAGGTCAAGGTATAGCCTATGGAATGGAAGTAATGGGCTACATTTTCTAAAATAGAACATCACGGCAAAGGGATATGAAATTGTCTCTGGAAGGCGGATTTAGCAGTAAAGTGGGACAATCGAGCCCTCTTTAAGCCGGCTCTGGGGCACGTACATACCGCCCGTCACCCTCCTCAAAAGCGACCCCCCCCCCATAAAAAGCCCCCCCCCCCCCCATAAATTAATAAGCTACTCAGCCGAAGATGAGGTAAGTCGTAACAAGGTAAGTGTACCGGAAGGTGCACTTAGAATATCAAGACGTAGCTTTAAAGAAAGCATTCAGCTTACACCTGAAAGATATCTGCCCACACCAGGTCGTCTTGATGCCAAACTCTAGCCCAACCTACATAATCCAAAATAACAAATCTACTCTCGAAACCTAACTAAAGCATTTACTAGTCCGAGTATAGGCGATAGAAAAGACACCATCGGAGCGATAGAGATCACGTACCGTAAGGGAAAGATGAAATAGCAGTGAAACAGAACAAGCTAAAAACAGCAAAGATCAACCCTTGTACCTTTTGCATCATGGTCTAGCAAGAAAAACCAAGCAAAATGAATTTAAGTTTGCCACCCCGAAACCCAAGCGAGCTACTTGCGAGCAGCTATTATTGAGCGAACCCGTCTCTGTGGCAAAAGAGTGGGATGACTTGCTAGTAGAGGTGAAAAGCCAATCGAGCTGGGTGATAGCTGGTTGCCTGTGAAACGAATCTAAGTTCACTCTTAATTCTTCTCCAAGGAAAATCTAAACCCTAATGAAGCGAATTAAGGGCTATTTAAAGGAGGTACAGCTCCTTTAAAAAAGAATACAATCTCTACGAGCGGATAAGTAATTATTTCAGGACACTACTGTGGGCCCTCAAGCAGCCATCAACAAAGAGTGCGTTAAAGCTCCACATCTCAAAAATATAAGACCTACATGAATCCCTCCTCACTAACAGGCCAACCTATATTACAATAGGAGAATTAATGCTAGAATGAGTAACCAGGGTCCTCCCTCTTCGACGCAAGCTTACATCAGTACATTATTAACAAACCCCCATATACGACAAATCCAACAAGCCCAGTATTAAGCATTTTGTTAACCCGACAGAGGAGCGTCCATTAAGAAAGATTAAAACCTGTAAAAGGAACTAGGCAAACCCGTCAAGGCCCGACTGTTTACCAAAAACATAGCCTTCAGCAAACCAATAGACAAGTATTGAAGGTGATGCCTGCCCAGTGACCTGGTGTTCAACGGCCGCGGTATCCTAACCGTGCAAAGGTAGCGCAATCAATTGTCCCATAAATCGGGACCCGTATGAATGGCTAAACGAGGTCTTAACTGTCTCTTACAGGCAATCGGTGAAATTGATCTCCCTGTGCGAAAGCAGGGATAAACTCATAAGACGAGAAGACCCTGTGGAACTTCAAAATCAGCAACCACCCCAAATTACATTCACACCCACTCGGGTTCACTTTCTTAACGGGCGACTGGTTCGCATTTTTTCGGTTGGGGCGACCTTGGAGCAAAACAAAACCTCCAAACATTGGACCACATCTCTAGACCAAGAGCAACCTCTCAACGTGCTAACAGCACCCAGACCCAATACAATTGATCGATGGACCAAGCTACCCCAGGGATAACAGCGCAATCTCCTCCAAGAGTCCATATCGACGGGGAGGTTTACGACCTCGATGTTGGATCAGGACATCCTAGTGGTGCAGCCGCTACTAAGGGTTCGTTTGTTCAACGATTAACAGTCCTACGTGATCTGAGTTCAGACCGGAGCAATCCAGGTCGGTTTCTATCTATGATGAACTCTTCCCAGTACGAAAGGATAGGAAAAGTGAGGCCAATACCACAAGCAAGCCTTCGCCTTAAGTAATGAAGTCAACTTAATTACGAAAGGCTATCACTCCACACCACGTCCTAGAAAAGGACTAGCTAGCGTGGCAGAGCTCGGTAAATGCAAAAGGCTTAAGTCCTTTAACTCAGAGGTTCAAATCCTCTCCCTAGCTTTACTTCACCTTCCATGACCAACCACCCTATCTTAATTAACCTTACCATAGCCCTCTCCTATGCCCTACCAATCTTAATCGCAGTAGCCTTCCTAACACTAGTAGAACGCAAGATCCTAAGTTACATACAAGGCCGAAAGGGCCCAAACATCGTAGGCCCATTCGGACTGCTCCAACCCCTGGCAGATGGAGTAAAGCTATTCATCAAAGAGCCCATTCGCCCCTCAACATCTTCTCCGATCCTATTCACCATAACTCCAATGCTGGCTCTCCTCCTCGCAATCTCAATTTGAACCCCCCTCCCCCTGCCATTCTCCCTAGCAGACCTTAACTTAGGACTACTATTCCTACTAGCTATATCAAGCCTAGCAGTCTACTCAATCCTATGATCCGGCTGGGCCTCTAATTCAAAGTACGCTCTAATCGGAGCCCTACGAGCAGTAGCCCAAACTATCTCCTATGAAGTCACCCTAGCTATCATCTTACTAGCCATCGTCCTAATCAGCGGTAGCTACACCCTCAGCACCCTTGCAGTCACCCAGGAACCCCTTTATTTAATTTTCTCCTGCTGGCCCCTCGCCATAATATGATATGTGTCCACACTCGCTGAAACAAACCGCGCCCCCTTCGATCTAACAGAAGGGGAATCTGAGCTAGTCTCAGGGTTCAATGTAGAATACGCTGCGGGGCCGTTCGCCTTATTCTTCCTGGCCGAATACGCTAATATTATGCTCATGAATACCTTAACCGTCATCCTATTCTTCAACCCCAGCCTTTTTAACCTCCCTCAAGAACTGTACCCCGTTGTATTAGCCACAAAAGTTCTTCTACTGTCAGCAGGATTCTTATGAGTACGTGCCTCCTATCCACGATTCCGATACGACCANCTGATGCACCTATTATGGAAAAACTTCCTCCCTCTTACACTAGCCCTATGTCTCTGACATACCAGCATACCTATTTGCTACGCAGGTCTCCCCCCATACCTAAGAAAATCCAAGGAAATGTGCCTGAATATCAAAGGGTCACTATGATAAAGTGAACATAGAGGTGCACCAATCCTCTCATTTCCTAGCACCTTAGAAAAGCAGGAATTGAACCTACACTAGAGAGATCAAAACCCTCTATACTTCCTTTATATTATTTTCTAGTAGGGTCAGCTAAACAAGCTATCGGGCCCATACCCCGAAAATGATGGTTTAACCCCTTCCCCTGCTAATGAACCCCCAAGCAAAACTGGTCTTCACTATCAGCCTGCTACTAGGAACCATCATCACAATCACAAGCAACCACTGAATCATGGCCTGAGCCGGCCTTGAAATCAACACTCTCGCCGTCCTGCCCCTGATCGCCAAATCTCACCACCCCCGGGCCATCGAAGCTGCAACCAAGTACTTCCTGGCCCAAGCAACCGCCTCGGCCTTAGTATTGTTCTCTAGTATGACCAATTCATGGTATACAGGACAGTGAGACATTACCCAATTAACCCACCCAGCATCGTGCTTAATCTTAACCTCGGCCATCGCAATAAAACTAGGACTAGTTCCATTCCACTTCTGATTCCCCGAAGTACTTCAAGGGTCCTCCCTCACCACGGGCCTTCTTCTATCCACAGTAATGAAATTTCCTCCAATCGCACTATTCTTCATAACCTCGCACTCCATAAACCCTGCCGTACTGACCTGCATAGCCCTTTCTTCCACAGCTTTGGGAGGATGGATGGGGCTAAACCAGACGCAGATTCGAAAGATCCTAGCCTTCTCCTCCATCTCACACTTAGGCTGAATAACGATCATTATCTCCTACAGCCCTAAACTCACCCTATTAAACTTCTACCTCTACAGCCTAATAACTGCAGCTACATTCCTGGCCTTAAACTCCATTAAAGTCTCAAAACTATCAACCCTAATAACCGCATGAACGAAGACTCCAATACTAAGCACAACACTCCTTCTAACCCTACTGTCCCTAGCAGGCCTCCCACCACTAACAGGCTTCCTCCCCAAATGACTCATCATCCAAGAACTAACCAAGCAAAGCATGGCTCCCGCAGCAATCGCAATCTCCCTTCTCTCACTACTGGGGTTGTTCTTCTACCTACGACTCGCGTACTGTGCAACAATTACACTCCCACCACACACCACAAACCACATAAAACAGTGACACACTAGCAAACCAACCCCAACCTCAATTGCCGTCCTGATTACTACATCCACCATACTTCTACCCGTCTCACCTATAATTTACACTATCGTTTAAGAAGCTTAGGTTCACCTTAAACCGAAGGCCTTCAAAGCCTTAAACAAGAGTTAGACCCTCTTAGCTTCTGCTAAGACCCGCAGGATACTACCCTACATCTCCTGAATGCAACCCAGGTACTTTAATTAAGCTAGGGCCTTCCCTACCACACTAGACAGATGGGCCTCGATCCCATAACACTATAGTTAACAGCTATATGCCCAAACCAGCAGGCCTCTGCCTAAGACCCCGGCACACTGCTAATGTGCATCAATGAGTTTGCAACTCACTATGAACTTCACTACAGAGCCGATAAGAAGAGGAATCAAACCTCTGTGAAAAGGACTACAGCCTAACGCTTATACACTCAGCCATCTTACCTGTGACATTCATTAACCGATGATTATTCTCAACCAACCACAAAGACATTGGCACCCTGTACCTAATCTTCGGCGCATGAGCCGGGATAGTAGGAACCGCCCTAAGCCTCCTTATCCGAGCAGAACTAGGCCAGCCCGGCGCCCTCCTGGGAGACGACCAAGTCTATAACGTGATCGTCACGGCCCATGCTTTCGTGATAATCTTTTTTATAGTAATGCCCATCATGATCGGAGGATTTGGAAACTGACTAGTCCCCCTGATAATCGGAGCTCCGGACATGGCATTCCCACGAATGAATAACATAAGCTTCTGACTTCTGCCCCCATCATTCCTCCTACTACTAGCCTCTTCCACAGTAGAGGCAGGAGCTGGAACAGGATGAACAGTTTACCCGCCTCTAGCTGGCAACCTAGCCCACGCTGGGGCCTCAGTCGACCTGGCTATCTTCTCCCTTCACCTGGCAGGAATCTCCTCAATTCTGGGAGCAATCAACTTTATCACAACAGCAATTAACATAAAACCTCCCGCCCTGTCACAATACCAAACCCCCCTATTCGTATGATCCGTTCTAATCACCGCAGTCCTACTCCTTCTATCCCTCCCAGTCCTGGCCGCTGGCATTACCATGCTTCTCACCGACCGCAACCTCAACACCACCTTCTTCGACCCAGCGGGAGGAGGGGACCCAGTACTATACCAACACCTCTTCTGATTCTTCGGCCACCCAGAAGTTTACATTCTAATCCTACCCGGATTCGGGATCATCTCACACGTAGTAGCCTACTACGCAGGAAAAAAAGAGCCATTTGGCTACATGGGTATAGTCTGAGCTATGCTCTCTATTGGATTCCTAGGGTTTATCGTATGAGCCCATCACATGTTCACAGTAGGAATAGACGTAGATACCCGAGCGTACTTCACGTCAGCTACTATAATTATCGCCATCCCAACAGGAATTAAAGTGTTTAGCTGACTTGCAACTCTACACGGAGGCATCATTAAATGAGACCCTCCTATACTATGAGCCCTAGGCTTCATTTTCCTGTTTACCATCGGAGGCCTAACAGGAATTGTGCTAGCAAACTCCTCACTAGACATCGCCCTACACGACACATACTACGTAGTAGCCCACTTCCACTACGTACTCTCAATGGGAGCAGTGTTCGCCATCCTGGCAGGCTTCACCCACTGATTCCCTCTATTCACAGGGTACACACTCCACCCTACATGAGCCAAAACCCACTTCGGAGTAATATTCGTAGGTGTAAACCTCACCTTCTTCCCCCAACATTTCCTAGGACTGGCTGGTATGCCACGACGATACTCAGATTACCCAGACGCCTACACACTATGAAACACTATCTCATCAGTAGGATCACTAATCTCTCTCACAGCCGTAATCATATTAGTATTCATCATCTGAGAAGCTTTCGCATCCAAACGTAAACCCCTACAATCAGAACTAACAAGCACAAACATCGAATGAATTCACGGCTGCCCACCCCCATTCCATACTTTCGAAGAACCAGCCTTTGTCCAAACCCAAGAAAGGAAGGAGTCGAACCCCCATATGTTGGTTTCAAGCCAACCGCATAAACCACTTATGCTTCTTTCTCATAAGAGGTGTTAGTAAAGCAATTACATAGTCTTGTCAAGACTAAATCACGGGTGAAAAGCCCGTACACCTCAACACCCAAACATGGCAAACCACTCACAACTAAGTTTCCAAGACGCTTCATCACCCATCATAGAAGAACTAATACAGTTCCACGACCACGCCCTAATGGTTGCCTTAGCTATTTGCAGCCTAGTCCTCTACCTTCTAGCCCTCATGCTTACAGGAAAACTGTCATCAAACACAGTTGACGCACAAGCAATTGAGCTCGTCTGAACAATCCTCCCTGCCATAGTATTAATTACACTCGCCCTCCCATCCCTACGAATCCTATACATAATGGACGAAATCAACGAACCCGACCTAACTTTAAAGGCCATCGGACACCAATGATACTGAACCTACGAATACACCGATTTCAAAGACCTCACATTCGACTCCTACATAACACCCACAGCAGATCTACCACTAGGCCACTTCCGCCTCCTAGAAGTCGACCACCGTGTAATCGTCCCAACACAATCCACCGTTCGAGTCATTGTCACTGCCGACGATGTTCTCCACTCATGAGCCGTTCCCAGCCTTGGCGTAAAAACCGACGCCATCCCAGGACGCCTAAACCAGACTTCATTCCTAGCCTCACGACCAGGAGTCTTCTACGGCCAGTGCTCAGAAATCTGCGGAGCAAACCACAGCTTCATGCCAATCGTAGTAGAATCAGTCCCTCTTCCTAACTTCGAAAATTGATCCTCCCTACTATCATCCTAACCATTAAGAAGCTATGGAACAGCACTAGCCTTTTAAGCTGGAGAAAGAGGGATTACCCCCTCCTTAATGGCATGCCTCAACTAAACCCAGCCCCTTGATTTTTTATCATGCTCATTACATGACTAACATTCTCCCTTCTCATTCAACCCAAACTTCTATCATTCATCTCCACTAACCCATTAACCAGCAAAACACCAACAACCCCAAGCACCTCACCTTGAACCTGACCATGAACCTAAGCTTTTTCGATCAATTTTCAAGCCCATCCCTCCTAGGAATCCCCCTAATCCTCATTTCAATGACCTTCCCAGCTCTCCTCCTGCCCTCCCTAGACAACCGATGAATCACCAACCGCTCCTCAGCCTTACAACTATGATTCGTCAACCTCATCACAAAACAACTAATAATACCACTAGACAAAAAAGGCCACAAATGAGCTCTAATCCTCACCTCACTAATAATCTTCCTCCTATTAATCAACCTCCTAGGACTGCTACCTTACACCTTCACTCCAACCACCCAATTATCTATAAACCTAGCCCTAGCCTTCCCCCTATGACTTGCCACCCTCCTCACAGGACTACGAAACCAACCCTCTGCCTCTCTAGGCCACCTCCTGCCAGAAGGAACTCCAACCCCACTAATCCCAGCACTAATCCTGATCGAAACAACAAGCCTGCTCATCCGTCCCCTAGCCCTAGGAGTACGTTTAACAGCAAACCTCACAGCAGGCCACCTCCTCATCCAACTTATCTCCACAGCCACAGTAGTCCTATTCTCCACAATACCAGCAGTCTCCCTACTAACCCTCCTAGTACTCTTCCTACTAACCATCCTGGAAGTGGCCGTAGCCATAATCCAAGCCTACGTATTCGTACTGCTACTAAGCCTCTACCTCCAAGAAAACATCTAACACCAATGGCTCACCAAGCACACTCATACCACATAGTAGACCCAAGCCCATGACCTATTTTAGGAGCAGCCGCCGCCCTATTCACCACCTCAGGCCTAACCATATGATTCCACCACAATACCCCATACCTCCTCATCATCGGCCTACTATCCACCACCCTAGTTATATTCCAATGATGACGTGACATTGTACGGGAAAGCACCTTCCAAGGCCACCATACCCCACCAGTCCAAAAAGGCCTACGCTACGGCATGATTCTATTCATCACATCAGAAGCCTTCTTCTTCCTAGGATTCTTCTGAGCATTCTTCCACTCAAGCCTAGCTCCAACCCCAGAACTAGGAGGACAATGACCACCCGTAGGAATCCAACCTTTAAACCCCATGGAAGTGCCCCTCCTAAACACCGCAATCCTACTAGCTTCCGGTGTCACCGTCACATGAGCACACCATAGCATCACAGAAGCCCTTCGCAAACAAGCAATCCACGCCCTCACCCTAACAGTTCTCCTAGGCTTCTACTTCACAGCCCTACAGGCTATAGAATACTATGAAGCACCTTTCTCTATCGCAGACGGAGTGTACGGCTCCACCTTCTTTGTCGCCACCGGATTCCATGGCCTACACGTAATCATCGGCTCCACATTCCTCCTAGTGTGCCTCCTACGACTAATTAAATACCATTTCACATCAAACCACCACTTCGGTTTCGAAGCAGCAGCCTGATACTGGCACTTCGTAGACGTTGTTTGACTATTCCTTTACATTTCCATCTACTGATGAGGATCCTACTCTTCTAGTATATTAATTACAATCGACTTCCAATCCTTAAAATCTGGTTTAAATCCAGAGAAGAGTAATGAACATAATCACATTCATGATCGCCCTATCCCTAACCCTAAGTATTGCTCTAACCACCCTAAACTTCTGACTGGCCCAAATAAACCCCGACTCAGAAAAACTATCCCCATACGAATGTGGTTTTGACCCACTAGGATCAGCCCGACTGCCATTTTCAATCCGATTCTTCATAGTCGCAATTCTATTCCTCCTATTCGACCTAGAAATCGCCCTCCTACTCCCCCTCCCATGAGCCACCCAACTCCAAAACCCAACCACCACCCTAATCTGAGCCTCAATCCTAATCCTGCTATTAACCCTAGGACTAGTATATGAATGAAACCAAGGGGGCCTAGAATGAGCAGAATAACAGAAAGTTAGTCTAATCAAGACAGTTGATTTCGACTCAACAAATTATAGTTCCAACCCTATAACTTTCTTTATGACCCTCCTACACCTAAGCTTCTATTCCGCCTTCACCCTAAGCAGCCTAGGCCTAGCTTTCCACCGAACCCACCTAATCTCAGCCCTACTATGCCTAGAAAGTATAATACTATCAATGTACGTTGCCCTATCAATATGACCAATCCAAACACAAACGTCATCCTCTGCCATACTACCAATCATTATACTAACATTTTCAGCCTGCGAAGCGGGAACCGGACTAGCCCTACTCGTCGCCTCCACCCGCACTCACGGCTCCGACCACCTCCACAACTTCAACCTCCTACAATGCTAAAAATCATCATCCCGACCATCATACTACTCCCCCTAGCCCTCCTCTCTCCACGCAAACACTTGTGGACCAACACTACAACATATAGCCTCTTAATCGCCGCCGTCAGCCTCCAATGACTCGTCCCAACATACTATCCAAACAAATACCTAACACACTGAACCTCCATCGACCAAATCTCTTCCCCCCTACTAGTCCTATCATGCTGGCTACTCCCCCTCATGATTATAGCAAGCCAGAACCACTTAGAACAAGAACCCACTACCCGCAAACGAGCCTTCGTCTCAACAATAATCCTAGCCCAACCATTCATCCTCCTAGCTTTCTCAGCTTCTGAACTCATACTCTTCTACCTAGCATTTGAAGCCACCCTAATCCCCACCTTAATCCTCATTACCCGATGAGGAAACCAACCAGAACGACTAAACGCAGGCATTTACCTGCTATTCTACACACTCGCCAGCTCCCTCCCCCTGCTAATCGCCATCCTCCACCTTCACAGCCAAATAGGCACCCTATACTTCCCAATACTAAAACTCCACCACCCAACAATAACCACCTCCTGAACAAGCCTGATAGCAAGCCTAGCCCTCCTCACAGCCTTCATGGTCAAAGCACCCCTGTACGGCCTACACTTATGACTCCCTAAAGCCCACGTAGAAGCTCCAATCGCAGGCTCTATACTCCTAGCCGCCTTACTACTAAAACTCGGGGGCTATGGCATCATGCGAATCACTATCCTAGTAAACCCTTCATTAAACAACCTCCACTACCCATTCATCACCCTAGCACTATGAGGAGCACTAATAACCAGCGCCATCTGCCTACGACAGATCGACCTAAAATCGCTAATCGCCTACTCATCCGTCAGCCATATAGGCCTGGTCGTCGCCGCAACTATAATTCAAACCCAATGAGCATTCTCAGGGGCAATAATCCTAATAATCTCCCACGGTCTAACCTCCTCAATACTATTCTGTCTCGCCAACACCAACTACGAACGCACCCACAGCCGAATCCTACTACTCACACGAGGCATACAACCCCTTCTACCCCTCATGGCTATCTGATGACTCCTAGCAAACCTAACCAACATAGCCCTTCCCCCAACAACCAACCTCATAGCAGAACTAACCATCATAATCGCCCTATTCAACTGATCCTCACTCACAATTATCTTAACCGGAGCAGCAATCCTACTGACCGCATCATACACCCTATACATGCTAATCATAACCCAACGAGGAACACTTCCTTCCCACATCACATCTATCCAAAACTCCTCCACACGAGAACATCTACTCATAGCCCTACATACAATCCCTATAGCTCTTCTCATCCTCAAACCCGAACTCATCTCAGGTACTCCAATATGCAAGCATAGTTTCAACCAAAACACTAGGCTGTGATCCTAGAAATAGAAGTTAAAATCTTCTTACTTGCCGAGGGGAGGTTAAACCAGCAAGAACTGCTAATTCTCGCATCTGAGTCTAAAGCCTCAGCCCCCTTACTTTCAAAGGATAACAGTAATCCAATGGTCTTAGGAGCCACTCATCTTGGTGCAAATCCAAGTGAAAGTAATGGACCTATCACTTGTCCTAGCCACTTTCATACTGCTCACCCTAACAACCATTTCTACTCCCATCATCTTCCCACTACTATCAGACACCCTCAAAAACACCCCCACAATCATCACAAGTACGGTCAAAACCTCCTTCCTAATCAGCTTAATCCCTATAACAATCCACATTTACTCAGGAACAGAAAGTCTAATCCTTCTTTGAGAATGAAAATTCATTATAAACTTCAAAATCCCAGTAAGCCTAAAAATAGACTTCTACTCCCTCACATTCTTCCCAATCGCCCTATTCGTGTCATGATCCATCCTACAATTCGCAACATGATATATAGCATCAGATCCCTACATCACTAAATTCTTCACCTACCTACTACTATTCCTAATCGCCATACTAATCCTAATTCTAGCCAACAACCTATTCGTCCTGTTCATTGGCTGAGAAGGAGTAGGAATTATATCCTTCCTACTAATCAGCTGATGACACGGCCGAGCGGAAGCAAATACAGCCGCCCTACAAGCCGTGCTTTACAACCGAGTCGGAGATATCGGCCTCATCCTATGCATAGCATGATTAGCCTACACCACAAACACCTGAGAAATCCAACAACTACCCTCCGACCCCCAAACCCCTATACTCCCCATCCTCGGCCTCATCCTAGCTGCAACCGGCAAATCTGCCCAATTCGGACTCCACCCATGACTCCCAGCCGCCATAGAAGGCCCAACCCCTGTATCTGCCCTACTACACTCCAGCACAATAGTAGTAGCCGGAATCTTCCTACTCATCCGAACCCACCCTCTATTCCACAATAACCAAACCGCCCTAACCCTATGCCTGTGCCTCGGAGCCCTATCCTCACTATTCGCAGCCACTTGCGCCCTTACACAAAACGACATCAAAAAAATCATTGCTTTCTCCACCTCAAGCCAACTAGGACTAATAATGGTAACCATCGGACTAAACCTTCCACAACTCGCCTTCCTGCACATTTCAACCCACGCATTCTTCAAAGCCATACTATTCCTATGTTCAGGCTCCATCATCCATAACCTCAACGGTGAGCAGGACATCCGAAAAATGGGGGGACTCCAGAAAATGCTACCAACAACATCCTCCTGCCTTACCATTGGCAACCTTGCCCTCATAGGAACACCATTCCTTGCAGGATTCTACTCAAAAGACCAAATCATCGAAAGCCTAAACACTTCATACCTAAATACATGAGCCCTACTCCTAACCCTGCTAGCCACCTCATTCACCGCAGTCTACACAATCCGCATGACCATGCTCGTTCAAACCGGTTTCGTCCGAATCCCACCCTTAACCCCAATAAATGAAAACAACCCTGCAGTAACCTCCCCAATTACTCGACTAGCATTAGGAAGCATTATAGCAGGACTACTAATTACCTCCTACATTCCCCCCACAAAAACACCACCTATAACCATACCCCTATCCATCAAAATTACAGCCTTAGTGGTCACAGCCCTAGGCATTGCCATCGCACTAGAACTTTCAAAACTAGCCCAAACCCTCATCCTCACAAAACAAAGCCCCCTATACAACTTCTCCGTGTCCCTAGGCTACTTCAACCCCCTGACACACCGTCTCAACATAAAAACTTTCCTAGCTGGAGGCCAAAATATCGCCTCCCACCTAGTAGACCTTTCCTGATTCAAACTTTTAGGACCAGAAGGACTAGCCAACCTGCAACTAACAGCAGCTAAAGCAGCCACCACCCTACACTCCGGCCTAATTAAAGCCTACCTAGGATCCTTTGCCCTATCCATTTTCATCTTCCTCATATCCACACAAAACTAAATAATGGCCCTCAACCTTCGTAAAAACCACCCACTACTAAAAATCATCAACGACTCCCTAATCGACCTTCCAACACCATCAAACATCTCTACTTGATGAAACTTCGGATCACTCTTAGGGATCTGCCTAATTACACAAATTGTCACAGGCCTCCTATTGGCCATGCACTACACAGCAGACACCTCCCTAGCCTTTGCCTCCGTCACCCACATATGCCGCAACGTCCAATTCGGCTGATTAATCCGCAACCTACATGCAAACGGAGCCTCCTTCTTCTTCATCTGCATCTACTTTCACATCGGCCGAGGACTATACTATGGCTCATACCTGAACAAAGAAACCTGAAACATTGGAGTGGTCCTCCTATTAGCTCTCATAGCAACCGCCTTCGTAGGGTACGTCCTGCCATGAGGACAAATATCCTTCTGAGGAGCTACGGTAATCACTAACCTATTCTCAGCAATCCCATACATCGGCCAAACATTAGTAGAATGACTATGAGGCGGATTCTCAGTAGACAACCCAACTCTAACCCGATTCTTTGCCATTCACTTCCTCCTTCCATTCGTCATCGTAGGACTCACACTAGTCCACCTCACCTTCCTACACGAAACAGGCTCAAACAACCCGCTAGGCATCCCATCGGACTGTGATAAAATCCCATTCCACCCCTACTACTCCACAAAAGACATCCTAGGATTCGCATTCATACTCATCTCTCTTGTCGCCATTGCCCTCTTCTCACCTAACTTACTAGGAGACCCAGAAAACTTCACACCAGCCAACCCTCTGGCCACTCCCCCCCACATCAAACCCGAATGATACTTCTTATTTGCCTACGCCATCCTCCGATCCATCCCAAACAAATTAGGCGGAGTACTGGCCCTCGCTGCTTCCATCCTAGTCCTATTCCTCATCCCACTACTACACACATCCAAACTACGCTCAATAACCTTTCGCCCTCTATCACAAATCCTATTCTGAACCCTAGTCGCCAACCTCCTCATTCTAACCTGAGTGGGCAGCCAACCAGTTGAGCACCCATTCATCATCATCGGCCAACTAGCCTCATTCACTTACTTCACAATCATTCTAATTCTCTTCCCCCTCGCATCCATCCTAGAAAATAAGATACTTAAACTCTAACTAACTCTAATAGTTTATAAAAACATTGGTCTTGTAAACCAAAGATTGAAGACTACGCCCCTTCTTAGAGTTAACCCCAACGGCCCCCCCCTTCCCCCCCACGGCCGTTTTTGGCACTTTATAGGGTATGTATAACTCTGCATTAACCTATCTGCCCCATCATACATCGCAGTCAATGTAGGATCTTCCAAATACCGACCAAGTCCATACGCCCCCGCTATACCCAAAATCTTCGCCTATGAACGTAATATCCGAACAGTTTCCCTCGCCCCCATTTTTGCTTCAGGTACCACCCACCCAGGCGATTCTACCTAAAGTATGGTGACAAGCGTTACACTAGATCGACTAATCCTACCTCGTACTCTTCAACCCACCTCGTATACGGATAATGTCCCAGTACACCTTTGAATGCACCTAGTCACGATATTCGCCCACCTCCTAGGACATATGCCCGTCCAACAGCTTTCAAGAACTCCCAAGCCAGAGAACCTGGTTATCTATTGATCGTGTACCTCACGAGAACCGAGCTACTCAACGTCAGTTATACCCTAGTTATTGTCTTCAGGGGCATACTTTCCCTCTTACCCTCGAGGCCCTACTTGCTCTTTTGCGCCACCCGTGGTAACTTCAGGTCCATAACTCGCTAACTCCTTCCTCCTTGTTCTTCACAGATACAAGTGCTGGGGGATGGACTCTCCTCATCATACTTCGTTATCGCGGCATTTCCCCTCTTTTTCTCTTTGTTTCTTTCTGGGGTCTCTTCAATAAGCCCTTCAAGTGCGTAGCAGGTGATATCTTCCTCTTGACATGTCCATCACATTACCGGCGAACTACCTGCCGACCAACCAAGCGCCTCGAATGTTATGGTTTAAGGATAAGTCCTACGCATACCCTGACACTGATGCACTTTGACCCCATTCATGGACCCCGCGCCGTTTACCTCTACAGGCACTAAATAATGCAATGGTCACCGGACATGTTTACTTTATTCACACTTTCCTGAGACTTCTACCTAAACGCTGATTTTCGTACGTTTATTTTTATCTTGACTTTTTTTTCGCTCACTAACCCAAATAATTAACCACTCTTCCCCTACACCATCAAACCACTTTGTCAAACCCTTGACAACTTTTTATCTTTACACCAAACCAAACACTAACCCGCTCCCTCAAGCCTCAGAGAGAAAGGGATCAAACCTCCATCACCAACTCCCAAAGCTGGTATTTTAACTAAACTACTCTCTGACCTCCCTAAACAGCCCGAATAGCCCCCCGAGATAGTCCACGCACAAGTTCCAGCACCACAAACAAAGTCAATAACAGCCCCCATCCACCAACCAGAAACAATCCAGCCCCCCATGAATACAGCACAGCCACCCCACCAAAGTCCGACCGAACAGACGCTAAACCAGAATTATTCACCGTCCCCCCTTCCACTAAAAATTCAAACACTCCCCCCATAACTAGACCCACCATAACAACTAAACCCATACCAAACCCATACCCAATAACCCCTCAATCGGACCAAGCCTCCGGATAAGGATCCGCTGCCAATGATACCGAATAAACAAACACCACCAACATCCCCCCTAAATAAACCATAACCAACACCAATGACACAAAAGAAACCCCCAGACTCACTAATCACCCACACCCAGCAATAGACGCCACAACCAACCCCACCACCCCATAATAAGGCGAAGGGTTAGACGCAACCGCTAACCCCCCTAAGGCAAAGCATAAACTTAAAAATAGAACAAACTTTATCATAAATTCCCACTCGGCTTCTCTCCGAGATCTGCAGCCTGAAAAACTGCCGTTACAAAATTTTAACTACAGGAACTCTGCCACCCCAGACATTAATTACCACACATTAACCCACCCACCCCATCAACAACCAAACAATATAAAACAACCAACACCCCCTCCCCCCATACCACCCTCACTTTCCTAAAACCCCCTCACCCAAACACCAATTCTCATTCATCTTTTTGTCTTGATTTTTTTTAACCCGCTAACCCCAGCAACCAACCATTTTTTCCCACCACCCAAGGCACCCAAACCCGCACACCAATAAACCACAACTCCCTCCCCCTAAAAATCAAACAAAAACAATCACACACACCAACAAGACCAT